GAAAGCATTGGAAAAAAGGGATGGATTGAGTGCGGGTGGGTCGAGATCCTTACATACGGATATACGAGTAGGGTTCATAGCTCTTGGTTGGCTGGTTGACACGAAGGGAGACGGTTTTTGGGATAGATCAGGTTGGACCTTCGGATTGCCAAGAGTAGCTAGCTGGCCCCGAGCTTCTGTTCCATTCCATTCCCACTTCTTGAAATCGAGTCAATAGATGGGATGTTTGTTTCCAATTACTTCATTCCCACTTCATTCATTCCAGCGACTCCTCTGCTTCCATCTCATTCTCTGGTCACGTAAGGGAAGCCGCGTCTCTCAAAGCACCTAGCTTAGAAGCCTAGCCTGAAGACTATAAGCCAGGACTAATAGGTCGATCAAAATGAAATCATTCGACAGCTAAAGAAAGAAGGAAGGTTAATTGCTTGCTTTCAATCCGGGAAATACTCAAAATGGCTCCACCCACCTGCTTCCAAAATGAAGAAATGACTCTATCTTCCCGAATCCAAAATGGTTCCCAGGATTCCGTCCTTCCCATGCCTCGAACTCCGATGATGCATGCCGCCACCTCAATTATCCGACCGGTCTGCCAGTCAAGAGAGAAAGAAAGAAATTCTCTTTTTTTCCACCTGGACTAGATAGGAGGGAATCAGCCTCACCTTGGATTGAATAACTATCATTCATGGGCCAATGATGCTTGCTACCTGGCTGGCAAATAAGCGACGAATAGTAGAGTTGTAGGTATTGCGCTTATTCGATTGCACGGTGGAGACAGCATTTATCCTCCTCATACAACTTGATGAACCCAGTGGTTTTGGAATCAGATATAGCCTAGTTTTTGTCTTAATATGCCTCAGTCATACATTGACTACAGCCGTCCCGATGTGAACTCACTTTTGGTTGAAGAAATCCCTGTCCGGCTCTTTCTCCTCATTGGAAATGAGATTTGAGAAACAACCAACCTGCATGAATTAGATGGTGCGCCAATCACTCCCAGCTCATTCCGCAAACAAAAGGTGTTAGATTCTGAGTTCGGGAGAACCAACCATTAGGCTATCCCCGTGGTTCAATGTCCCAAACAATCAAAGAAAGACATTCTTTTTTTATTCCCTAAATAATCCGGAAAAAGAATTAGACCAACGAACGAGTGATCGATCCTAGTGCCTCGCTCCTCGATCAATAATGAATTTCATTTTTGAATATATATTGGTGCTTTGCCCCCGAAGTTCCGTCCCCGGTGCTTCTATCCAGAATGATATTTCATCACGCAAAGCTCTCAAATTAGATAGGTGCTTTTAATAGGATCTACTATTTTATAATCCCAGACCGGATCAACCAATCAATTGCCCTTGCTCCATCCAGCTGGAACCTGCCCAGCATTGAATAAAGTGTCCAATCATTCACTACTGGAATGAAATGACTCCAGTAGTCACCTGATGGAACAGGGAAAGCCGCCGCCAATGATAGGCGGTAAGAAAGGGATGGGCAATGGGAGGGACAGCGAGGTCATAACCATTTCCTCCGCCTTTCATTCACGCTCTCGTGCATGCCTTAAGGAAGTGACTTCGCAAAGAAGGAGTGGCTTTACTACTTCCGATGCCCTGATGATGCTGAACTAAGGGGACAAAGGCCGAGAAGGAGATATGGCGGGCCAGATCGAGCCGCTTGAATGACCAATTTCATTTGAAGATGAGCCCCGCCCCACAGACATATCTTATACTTGAAAGGAACTCTTCTTGGTCTTTCTAGGAAGAATAAACAGAATCAGCTCCTCAAAAAAAGCTTTCCTATAGTTTCGAGGTATCTTGAGCGTGTTAGGCCCGCCATCCGCATAAAAACTTGGGCTGGCTGCTCTCGACTCTGGGCCGAGAAATAAGTGGGGATCAAAAAGAAGCTCTACCAAGGATTGCAATTTGGTGTAAAACCCCCCCTTCCATTTCGGGTTTCGCCGGGGTTCCTCGAATACGTTTGACGGGCGGCAACTCCCTTTCCCCAGTCGATATTACAGAGCAGAGATTCCAGTTCATTCGGTCGCGGTCGATCATTAGACAGAATAGGTGCCAGATCCCATATTTATGCCACCAGGCCTCGTCTAGCTCGTTTTCCCGCACCTCCCTATGCTTTCTCATAGGTTGGTCCTAACCACTTAATTCATATAGAATTGCCCTTCCCCTGTCCCATAGATATGATTCGAAAGGCGGATAGAGAAAGCAGCGGTGAAATTTTTGCACTTGGAAAAAGAGGTTCTTTCATATCCGATGCTTTGAAACCTTGAAATTGGTAAGGCCCGGGTTCCAGGCCACCCCAGCTCATTGATTGAATGCTATGTCTCGGGACATAAGATAAGCACGTGCTTTCTACGTGCTAAACCCAACTCACGTACCTCGTAAAGAAGAGCATCGATGAACAATCTCAATTATTCGGGGGAAGAATAATCAAATGGGTTATTATCCCCTTAAGAACGGAACGAGGGTTAAACGACTTATTCTATTAATAGACGGAGCCCAATCCACTGTCCCCTAGTAAACAGCCCTTGACTTTTTCTTTCCCCCATCTATTCGTTTCGCTTCACGGTCGCCAAGCTCCAAGAAGCATCATTAGCACCTGTATGCGAATCGGAACATTGTTTATGCGTATCGAATCTCACCCTTTCACTCCCTAAAACAGGGAGGGTTCTTAACCTTGAAGCACTCGGGGAGGGGGGAAGAACTAAACCTTTGAATCTCCCACCCAGGGACGAGAGTGACTCAACTGCCGCCTAGGGTTATACAATATCAACGCTGCGCCGGCTAAGGAGAGGGCTTTTTCGGGGAAAAAATAGTGGAAGTTGTTCGGGTGGAGGAGCGGAAGCCACTCGCCTTATCGAATGAAGCAGGGAGAGGGTCCAAAGGAGATCGACTGATAAGGAGATAAAGAAAGAAAAACGGAGAAGCTTGACTGAGCTAAGAAGTCAAGGAAGAGATAGGGAGAGGGCCCAAAGGAGATCGACTGATAAGGAGATAAAGATAAGAAGGGAAGAAAGGAAAGATAGGAATGATTGAACCTGGGGACTTCTGAAAGTGATTTAAGGCGAGTAGGGCTAGGTGGTCAGGCCAAGAACGATTGTAAACAAGAATGTCGGTCGGTCGTCGAAAAATAGGATGAGGAATCGGGGCAAAAGGTTGATTCATGAGGGCTTGAAAAGTGGTGGGGGTGTTACAGAGGCCAAATGGCCTAACACAGAATTAAAAGTGAGTGACCATCCTGTAGTATTTAGCCGGTCAATTTCAGCAATAGGGACTGAACAAAGATCTTTTTTAGAAAAGTAGAGGGCACCATGGAGTTCATCCAGCATGTCATCAATAATAAGGGTGTTTGAAACTGATTTGTTTTGGTCATTTTCTAATGCGACTACCTTGGTCATAGCCAGTCATTCGGAGGCGAACCCACTGCAGATGCTACTTTTATCCAATGAACGAACCTAACCAGCGAAGTCCAGTGCGCTCCCGCGCACTCCGGCTTTCGAGCCAGATGGCTCTCAGCCGTAGTTTGCAGCTTCGGTTAACGACGTATTCGACCGAGTTTTGAACCTTGACCCCTTGGGTCCACCAGCAGATTATCCATGTGCAAATCGAGATGCGGTCCGGTTCGAGAATATCAAGTTTCATATCCATATCTCGCAGATCCAGATTCTTCGATTGCATACCCAACAGCAGTAGCAGATCCTGTTCCCACTCGAGAGCTTGTAGTTTTGCGGATCCTCCGGATCTCTAAGATGGAGTTGATCCCCCCTAACCCTTGTTGGCGCAGAGCGTCAGAGCCGATTAACTAAGTTGATTACCCAGTTAAAGAACCCGTTCCAGCCCCATCAGTTGAAACTCTTTATCCAGTCGATGAAGATCCCGAAGCGGGGTCCCTAGTTCACAAGCCTGTTCCATAGCTAGCCCGGGTTGAACCATACTCCGTGGAAGCACACGTTTTGGGACAGACAAATCGATCAGGTCGAATAATCCGTTCCAGTTCAGTTGAGGTCGATCCCGCGGAGACGCGAGCAAGATGAGCAAGAGACACAAAGGCGAAGGTGAAGCCGCAGAATCATGGGTTGGTGCAGAGGCAGCATTCCCGCCCGCTACCGGTCCTAGATCCAAATGAATACCCCCTTTTAGTGGCCGGCATCAGTGACAGTTGGAGCTTTGATTGTAAACCCACCCAGTTTACCTGCATCACCGCCACCGATAAAACCACCCATTGTGGAGTAAGCAACTACCTAAAATCCATCCGGTTGCGAAGAAGCTATTAGTCACAGATTCCATCCAGACGAGCTAATTTCATTGGTTCATGCTTTTCAAACACCACTAGCACCCGTTTTGGAAATGGAACCAGAGGCGACCGAGAAGCTACCATTTCACTTCACCAATGGATCTCGCGGCTAAAATGGGCAGGAGGAGTAAAGGCGGGGGAGGCACAGCCCGTTTCAGTCCCACTTCCAGGTGCGAATCCAAATGCATGGACAGGAGCAACCAAGGTGGGAAAGCCAGTTGTTGTCCCATAATCAGTTGGGCCCGTCCCATATAAATGACTGTTAACCAGCACCGCTCTTTCTCCATAACCGGTGAACACACTAATCCTCCGCTTTATCCCTTTAGGGGAATTCACCAGCGTGGTCAGAGCCAGCTGGAGTTCGAGATCTAGTTTATTACCCGATTGCAGGAGCAGAGGCAAACTAATCCTCTGCAGACCCATAATATATGGGACTGGACCCTCCCGGTATCTCTTCCTATTCGAGAACCATATCTCATTGCAGAGCCCCTTCCATTTCGATAGCCAGCATTAGCTAATGTTCCCACATCCCTTGCACCAGTTCCAACTCCTGTTTGAAAGCCATCAATCACCTTGCCTCACGTTCCCTCCATCCGAGCCTGCGGCATCCCGGCCGGCACATCTCGAGATCGAATTTTCTTTCTTTTCTAGTTGGGGATCAGGACCCGGCGTCAAATCCACTAGAAGCAACAGTGGGTTTGTTGATGACTCAAAACCACCATCGGTAGACCCACCCACGGATCCTTCTATCGGATCCAAACCCATATGCATATGAATGTTCTCCAGGTGAAAAGGTAGTCTCAATTCGAGAGAGAGACCAAGAGTCCTTAGTTGCGGATGTGGTCCGATTCCGAAGGCGAAGGCGTGGACAAAGAAAGCATAGGTATAGGTATGTTGTATTCGACCCGCACCTATGAATTTCTTGCTGGTGTTCAGTCCATGGCTTCGGCCCCCCCGGAAGCTACAGGGAGGCATCTGCCGGATCACACAACGGCAGGTCCCTGTGCCAAACCCGCTACTGCTCCGTTCTCCCCATCAATACGCAAATCGTTCGGTCAACCGAGCAAGAAATTCTATGGCATCAAAGCCCTCGCTGAGCAAGCACCTGACCCAGTTGTTTAAGAAAAATTCTGTCGATCCAGCACCCGTAGCGATTTGTGTCCCAGCATCCGAGTCCGTCCGAGCAGATCGATATCCAGTAGTAGCTCTAGTAGCACCATGGGTAGCGTAGCTAGGAATTTATCCACATCCCTTCCTGTACAAACCTTTCCCAGGGAGGGCATACAGCTTTCTGTATTTACATTATATAAAGTGTCTCAAATAGTGCCGATTAGAATCTCTATTTCGATTTGTTTTTCCTAGCAAAAAATTTGCCTCTGACCAAACAATCAGATGTGAGTAACTTGTCTTTCTGTTCGGTTCCTCCACCCCTTTTCTGTTCCAGACACTCCAATCTTCTCCATATTAGAATATCTTTGGAGCCAATGATTGCATATGATTGGAACTACTCAACTTAATCGCTGTCGTTTATCCCCAGTTCCCCCTTCGGATTCATCCCATACATGAAAGTCTCCTAGTTTGATCAGTGATCGATTCTTAGGTTTTGCTGTAAACCCAATCGGTTCCTTCCGATTACGTCAATTCATTATTAAAACCGTACGGGCATTTCCCATTAATTAATGTAGGTAGGAGCTCCTGGGACAGAAAAAAGAGTCTCTAAAATATCCTCTCGGATGCAAAGTATATGTCTTTTCACCATCCCTGCAGTGCAAAAGACAAATGTCTGCACTCCCATCCGGATCATATTCTATTGTTACAACTTCTCCTGACCAATATATCTCCGCCGAAAATCGATTTGACGATACGTTTGTGACCTCCTCCACTATGTCTATTCGTAAGAATTCCTCCGTTATTACGACCTTCCCCACAACGATGCTGTTCAGAGGTCAATTTCTTCTGTGGATGAGACTGAACTTCTCCATTGAAACCTGATATAGATCTCTCACGTGTATCTGGAGTCAAAGTTCTGTACAAACGAGTGGTCATGTTCTAATTTGGATTGGAATAATAAATGAAAATTTGATTGCTGTAGAAGTAGTGGAATAGAAGAACCTGGTTTTCATTTTATAAGAATACGTTTTTTACAGATTCGACGTTTCATCATTCGACCTCCCCAAACTATTTTGACTAACGCTTGTCCCTCGAAAGCTGCTCGGCACGTTTCTGGCTTCGAGCTTCGGCCAAGTAGTGATCCGGAACCCTTTGGTTCTCTTAGGCGTAATTTAAGTCCGAGTATGTGATTTAGTGGAGGAAGAGAGAGTTTGGGATGTATGGCTCTTCGGGAAAGGCTATACATGATCGCTTATCCCACGCAACCCTCACTCGCGGGTACGTCGGAGGGAAGCCGTTCTTCGGTGACCCCCAATGGAAGGGCATCCGCGCTACGGGGAGGATTTCTCGGTAGGGAAGGAAGGCTTGATCGTATAAGAGTTTGAAATGAGATTGTGATCAGGGGGTTGGAGGAATAGCATATCCTCTCCTCTCTGGCTGGTTCTCGCCTCCGCTCGATGCTTCCCCTGCCTCATATCTGTGCATGAGTGGGAAGGGCTACTTAAGCCTTAGAGGTTTCCTCGCTTCATTGGGTGGGCGGAATATCCGTGGAAAAGGATGATTAGGTGGACTATACAGCCACTGCTTGCTCGATGTCATCTCTTCTTCCCCCAATCTGCTATGCTTGAACTCGGCGGATAATTGGGAGGTGGTACCGGGGGCATCAGTAATGAACTTCCCTCCTTGAATCAAATATCTTCCTCTGCTCATCTGGACTGGAGGCAGGAATGTGGGTTGTTTATCGGCCTTATCTCCCGGGTGAGCTTGACTTCCTGTCCTTGTTTGATCCGAGAGGCACATAACAACAGAGGCCAATGTTGCCAAGGCATCGGCCAGCCTGTTTTCTTCTCTAGGAACATGCTCGAATTCCTTAACCAAGCGCTCAGCCAGTGCCTGGTAAGGCATGAGCCTTGGCTCTTTAGTCCTCCACGATCCTAAGACCTGGCTGATGACCAATTTAGAATTGCATATTCTAACCTTTGATGGATGCGGCCTGCAATTGTTGTGCCGCGGTGAGGCCTGCGATGAAGGCCTCATATTCGGCAACAAACGTCAGTTGCCGGAAATGCCTGTTGGTAAGCTTTGGGTATA